GAGCATTTGTTGTTTGCAGGGGGGTTTCTTTTATAGTCTGTGGTGTGTTGTTCAAATGTGTGAAGTTGTGTTTTCTTGTTTTTTAATGTAACTTCAGTGTTGATGACATATAAAAAAAAGGTGTTGATAAAATGCATGATACAGTCTTTTTAGATAGAATTTACTAGTGTTGTTTAGGAAATTAGAGGAACTGTAAAAGTAAGAAATTATGTCCTACAAGCATTCACTAAATAGCAGTATAGATAAGAGTCTGGATACACCATAACCAAATGGAAAACAAAGTGCATCATTGTCAAGATGATTCCCCATATACTTCAACTGTCTCATTCAGTTACTCCTGAGGACCAAAATTAGGCTGCAACGCATTGTATGCCCAGGTCTTAGATTGTATTCACCTCGGTGCACTGGAGGGACTGCCTGAAGACGCACAGAAAAAAAAGGAAACCAAAAGTGCCAAAACGGTCAGATGTCGTGATCACAGGTGAGATGGTGATATATAGCTGACTAGATGCATCGGTGAAGTACAAGTTGAGAGGATTAATCCAGCACATGGCCCTGACATAGGAACCAGAGGCGCAAAAGAGCAAGATGGGCTAGGGGTGTAGGGGGAAAGTATGGTCTTGAAGCTAGTAGCACAGGATCTTTCCAACACCGGGTTGCTGATTTCACGTGAGGAGCTCGACTAATAAATCCACCTGGTACGAAGCTTTGTGTACCCCAAGAGATTTTGGATCATCATGTCCCAACATTTCATTCAAAGGGGCAGGCAAGCACTGCCGTATGCAAGAAGATTAGTATGTATAACCTAACGATAAGATGGTTTTAGTACTGATATTGTAATAGATTTCGGTATCCATTGAGCGAAATATCCTCTGGAAGAGGGAATGGGTCGAAGAGAAGAAATACCTATTTAGCCATTAATGACTATCGAACATTAGTTAATATGTGTAATGGGGAATATAGGTTAATGCAAGCCTCCACATGATGCGTGGGGGGGTAAGGGGGGGTAGGGGGGGCACGCGAGAGAAGGTAGTGGGGATAATGGTTTCTGTAGTTGAGGTTAAACAACGACGGCTTTTCAGGCCGTAAGTCTTGGAAAAAGGCCAAGCAGAAATTGTTATGACTTATTTTGTGCTTTTTTTGGGGTTATGTTTTGTTTTGGGGGGTTTGGCGGTTGCATCTAATCCCTCCCCCTACTATGGAGTGGTTGGTTTGGTGTTGGCTTCTGTTGCAGGGTGTGGGTGGTTACTAAGTTTGGGGGTTTCTTTTGTATCTTTGGTGCTGTTTATGGTGTATTTGGGGGGAATGTTGGTGGTTTTTGTTTATTCTGTGTCTTTGGCTGCAGATCCTTTTCCGGAGGCTTGGGGTGATTGGCGGGTTGTTGGGTATGGAGTAGGGTTTGTCCTAGTACTTGTGGTGGGCGGGGTTGTTGGGGGTCTTGTTGAATTTTGGCATCCTGGGGTGGTTACTGTTGATAGTGGTGGTATATTTTCTGTCCGGTTGGATTTTAGTGGTGTAGCAATGTTTTATTCTTGTGGGGTTGGGATGTTTTTGGTAGCAGGCTGAGGATTGCTGTTGACCTTGTTTGTTGTGTTGGAGCTGGTGCGGGGGTTATCTCGTGGTGCTATTCGGGCAGTTTAGGGGGGATCCAGAGAATAGTTTAGAGTAAAATACCAGCTTTGGGAGTTGGAGATAGAGGTTTAAGTCCTCTTTTTCTGAGGGAAACTCTAAGAAGGGGTGCGATCTTCAGTCTTTGGCTTACAAGACCAATGTTTTTGTTAAACTATTAGAGTGTTTTTAGTAGTTAAGTATTTTGTTTTCTAGGGCTCCGATGGCAGGGAATAGGAGTAGTAGGATGGTGAAGTAGGTTAGGGAGGCTAGTTGTCCGATGATGATAAAGGGATGTTCTACGGGTTGACTGCCGACTCATGTTAGGATGAAGAGATTAGTAACTAGGATTCAGAATAGGAGCTGTGAAAGGGGGCGGAAGGTTATTGTACGTTGTTTAGATTTGTGGAGTAGAGGGCTTAGGAATAGTACTAGTACGGATGCTGCAAGGGCTAATACGCCTCCTAGTTTGTTGGGGATTGAGCGTAGGATGGCGTATGCGAATAGGAAGTATCATTCGGGTTTGATGTGTGGGGGTGTAACGAGTGGGTTTGCTGGAGTGAAGTTTTCTGGGTCACCTAACAGGTTGGGTGAGAATAGGGCTAATGTTGTTAGTGGTAAGAATATGATAATGAATCCTAGGATGTCTTTGAGTGAGAAGTAGGGGTGGAATGGGATTTTGTCACAGTTTGATTGAATACCCAGTGGATTGTTTGACCCTGATTCGTGAAGGAAGGTTAGGTGGATGAAGGTAAGACCTGCGATTATGAATGGAAGTAGGAAATGGAGGGCAAAGAATCGGGTTAGTGTTGGGTTGTCCACTGAGAAGCCGCCTCAAGCTCATTCTACGAGGGTTTGGCCAATGTATGGGATTGCTGAGAATAGGTTAGTGATGACTGTAGCACCTCAGAAGGATATTTGTCCTCATGGCAGGACATATCCTACGAAGGCAGTTGCTATTAGGGTTAAGAGGAGAATAACTCCTGTATTTCAGGTTTCTTTATAGAGGTATGAACCATAGTAGAATCCTCGTCCGATGTGTAGGTAGATACAGATAAAGAAGAATGACGCTCCGTTTGCGTGGAGGTTTCGGATTAGTCAGCCATATTGTACGTTTCGACATGTGTGGGCGACGGACGAGAAGGCTAGGGTTGTGTCTGCGGTGTAGTGTATGGCTAGTAGGAGTCCTGTTAGGATTTGTGTTAGTAGGCAAATGCCTAGTAGGGATCCGAAGTTTCATCAAGTAGAGATGTTTGATGGGGTGGGGAGGTCGATTAGTGAGCTGTTAATTATTTTGAGGAGAGGATGGGATTTTCGTAGGTTTGGGGCCATTGGAGTAGTGGGTTTTGGGTCTATGTGTTAGTAGGATAATGAGGATAGATAGGGCGAATGAGCTTAAGTAGGTTTTGATTAATCCGGAATGGAGGGTGGTTGAGGTTTTGGTTGCTATGAGCTGAAGGTCAGCGAGTCCTTCTGGGCCTATTTTTTTGTACCAGGATAGGTCGATTAGGTGGGATGCAATTTTTTGTCCGTTGTTTAGTAGGGTTGTAGAAGCGAGGCGATGGGATAGGGGGTTGAAGAATCCTAATGAGGTGGAGAAGTTTATGAGTGTAGTTTGTTTCGGTGGGGTTAGGGTGTGGGTTATGTTTGAAAGTTCTAGGGCAAGGATGATGCCTAGGGTTGTGACAATGATGGCTGCGGTTTTTGTGAGTGTTGGTATAGTTATTGGGGGGGTTTTTGTTGGTAAAATGAAGGATGTAATGAGTAGGCCGGCTATAATGCTACCTAGAGCGAGGCGGGTGATTGGGTTAATGATTGCTTGGTCATTTTCGTTTACTGGGGCAGTTGTGGGTATTCGGGTAAATCCTGTTTGGACGAGTAATGTTATGCGTAGGGTGTAGGTTGCAGTGAATGATGTGGCTAGTAGGGTTAGGAGTAGGGCTCAAGTGTTTAGATATGAGGTGTTTATGCTTTCGATGATTAGGTCTTTTGAGTAGAATCCGGCTAGGAAGGGAGTTCCTATTAGGGCTAAGTTGCCAATGGTTAGGCAGGAGGTAGTTGTGGGGAGTATTTTTTGTAAGCCCCCTATTTTTCGGATGTCTTGTTCTCCATTTAGGCTGTGGATGATTGATCCGGAGCAAAGGAATAATATGGCCTTGAAGAAAGCGTGTGTTGAGATATGCAGGAAAGCGAGTTGTGGGAGGTTAAGCCCAATAGTAACTATTATAAGTCCTAGTTGGCTGGATGTGGAGAAAGCAATGATTTTTTTGATGTCATTTTGTGTGATTGCACAGGTGGCAGCGAATAGTGTGGATAGTGCGCCTAGGCATAAGCATATGGTAAGGGCAGTTTGGTTGCTGGAGAGTATAGGATGGGTACGAATTAGTAGGAAGATTCCGGCTACTACTATAGTGCTGGAGTGGAGTAGGGCGGAAACTGGAGTTGGACCTTCTATGGCAGCTGGTAGTCAAGGATGAAGGCCAAATTGGGCTGATTTTCCCGTTGCTGCTAGGATTAGGCCGAGGAGGGGGAGTGTAGGGGTCTGGGTTGGGGTGAAGGTTTGTTGTACTTCTCAGGTGTTTGTGTATGAGGCAAGTCATGCTATGCTTAGGATAATGCCGATATCTCCAATTCGGTTGTAAAGGACGGCCTGGAGGGCAGCTGTATTGGCTTCTGCCCGTCCCTGTCATCAGCCGATTAGTAAGAATGATATGATTCCGACTCCTTCTCATCCGATGAAGAGGAGAAACAGGTTATTGGCGATGGTTAGGGTTAGTATGGCGATTAGGAATATTAGGAGGTGGTGAAAGAATTTTGTGATGTGGGGGTCGGAGGCTATGTATCATGATGCAAATTGGAGAATAGACCATGTTACAAATAGTGCAATGGGGAAGAATATTAGGGAATATTGATCTATTTTAAGGCTAATGGGAATTTTAAAGTTTATAATGAATTTTCATTCTCAGGTAGAGATAACACTTTCTATGCCTGAGTGTATAAATAGGGCTATTGGTACTAGGCTAGTTAGGAAAGCGGTTTTGACTGCGTGGGTGATGGTGGTGGGGGAGTTTTGGAAGTTTTTGGATAAGAAGGGAAGTAGGATTGGTGTTAGGATGATTGCTAGGGTTAGAGTTATGAAAGTGTTAAGGAGTAATGCGATTTCCACTACTTTTACTTGGATTTGCACCAAGATGGGTGGTTCCTAAGACCAACGGATTACTGTTATCCTTTAAAAGTAAGGGGGCTGAGGTTTTAGACTCAGATACAAGAATTAGCAGTTCTTGTTGGTTAAACCACCCCTTGGCAGGTAAGAAGGGTTTAACTTCTATTTTTAGAATCACAGTCTAATGTTTGGGTTAAACTATACTTGCATGAGGGAATTCCTGAGATTAGCTCTGGTTTTAGGATTAGGAGGAGTAGGGGGATGATGTGGAGGGCTATTAGGAGATGTTCTCGTGTGCTGGAGTTTTGGATTGATGTAATGTGGGAGGGGAGTACTCCTCGTTGGGTTATTAGTAGCATGAATAGGGTATAGGAGGCGGTTAGTAGGGTTGCAATTCCAGTGAGAATGATTGTGAAGGCGGATCAATTGAATAGTGCGATTATGATTGTTAGTTCTGCTATTAGGTTTGTGGTTGGGGGTAGGGCTATGTTTGTTAGGTTGGCTAGGAGTCACCATGTAGCCATGAGGGGTAGTAGGGGTTGCAGACCGCGTGTTAAGAGGAGAATGCGGCTGTGTGTGCGTTCATAGTTTGTGTTAGCTAGGCAGAATAGTATTGAGGAGGTTAATCCGTGCGAAATTATGAGGGTTATTGCTCCTGAGAATGATCAGTGGGTTTGGATTATGCTTGCAGCGATGACCAGACCTATGTGGCTTACGGAGGAATAGGCGATGAGTGATTTTAGGTCAGTTTGGCGTAGGCAAATTGAGCTGGTTATTAGTGCTCCTCATAGTGCTAAAGTTAGGAAGGGGTAATGTAGGTTGTCCGGAATGGGTGTTATGAGTATGGTGAGTCGTATGATGCCGTATCCTCCTAGCTTTAGGAGAAGTGCAGCTAGTAGTATGGATCCAGCAATGGGGGCTTCGACATGAGCTTTAGGCAGTCATAGGTGAAGTCCGTATAAGGGGGCCTTTACTATGAATGCTGTTAGTAGGGCAAGGCTTGATAGGAGGCCTGTTCAGGAGATAGTGAGGGTGGGGTGGGTTAGTTTTAGAATTATGAGATGTAGGGTGCCGGTTTGTGTGTGTAAGTGGAGGATGGCAACTAGTAGGGGGAGGGAACTGATTAGGGTGTAGAATAGTAGGTAGATGCCGGCGCTTAAGCGCTCTGGTTGGTTCCCTCATCGGGTGATGAGAATTAGGGTGGGGATTAAGGTTGCTTCGAATGAGATGTAGAATAGTATAAGTTCTGTGGTTGAAAATGCTAGGATAATGAACGGTTGGATTGTGATGAGGGTTATAATGAAGGTTCGTTTTCGTATGACAGGTTCGTGTTGTAGGTGGTTTTGGCTCGCTATGATTATGAGCGGCAGGAGTCAGCATGATAGTGTGAGTAGAGGTGATGAGATTTGATCAATACCAGTTCATTGAGTTAGGTTTTTGTAGGGGTGGTATGTTGGGGTGAGTCATTGTAGGCTGAGAGAAGCGATTAATAGGCTGTATGTGGTGGTGTTTGTTCATAGGAATTTTGGGGGCGATAGGAGGGTTATTGGGAGGAGTATGATTGTTGGGATAATGATTTTTAGCATTGTAGTAGGTTTAGGTTGTGGAGGTGGTCAGAGCCGTGGGTTCGTGTGGATGCTACTAGTATTGCTAGGCCTGTGCCGGCTTCGCAGGCTGAGAAGGCTAATATGAGTACGGGTAGAAGGGAGAATGATGTTGCTTGGTTTTCTACTGGTCAAAGCGATAAGGCAATGTATATAGACAGTATTATGCTTTCTAGGCATAGTAGAGCAGAGATTAGGTGCGTTCGATGGAAGGCTAGTCCTAAGCTGCTTAATACGAAAGTTGAGTAGAAGCTTAGGTGTGTGAGTGACATAGAGAAAGTCATAGGGTTAGACTATGGTTTGTTGAGCCGAAATCAACTGTCTTGATTAGACTAACTTTCTGTGTTTATTCTGCTCATTCTAGGCCACCTTGTATTCATTCATAGATTAATCCTAGAGTAAGTAGAATAATGATGGTGGAGGCTCAAATTAAAGTAAGGGTGGGCGATTGGAGTTGTACGGCTCATGGAAGCGGGAGTAGGAGTGCAATTTCTAAGTCAAATAATAGGAAAAGGATTGCTACTGAGGAAGAAGCGAATGGAGAATGGGAGTCGGGCAGATCCGAGTGGGTCAAATCCGCATTCGTATGGGGATAGTTTTTCCGGGTCCGGGTTTATTTGAGCCAGTCAGAAGTTTAATGTGGTAAGGACAATGCTTAGGGCAAGGGATAGGGTTAGTATGAATGTGATTATGTTAATTGCTCTTCTCTGGGTTTATACCAGATTTTAGAGATTGGAAGTCAATTGTAATTAGTATACTAGAAGAGCAAGATCCTCATCAGTAGATGGTTATGTAGAGGAATAATCAGATTACGTCTACGAAGTGTCAGTATCATGCTGCTGCTTCGAATCCAAAGTGGTGGTTAGATGTAAAGTGGTATTTGATTAGACGTAGCAGACATACTGATAGGAATGAGGATCCAATGATGACGTGTAGTCCATGGAATCCTGTAGCGACGAAAAAGGTTGATCCATATACACCGTCGGCAATTGAGAATGGTGCTTCGTAATATTCTATTGCTTGGAGTGCTGTGAAATAAAATCCCAGTAGGATAGTCAGGGTTAGTGCGTGGATTCCTTGTTTTCGGTTACCTTCTGTAATACTGTGATGGGCTCATGTCACTGTAACACCTGAGGCTAGTAGGATGGCAGTGTTTAGTAGGGGGACTTCTAAGGGGTTGAGGGGCTTAATTCCTGTTGGGGGTCATTGTCCGCCTAGTTCTGGGGTTGGGACTAAGCTGGAGTGGAAGAATGCTCAGAAAAAGCCCAGGAAGAAGAATGCTTCGGATGTAATAAACAGGATTATTCCATATCGTAGGCCTTTTTGGACGGTGGGAGTGTGGTGGCCTTGGAATGTGCTTTCTCGTACGATGTCTCGTCATCATTGCAGTATGACCAGGCTTATGGAGAGTAGGCCCAGGGTTAATAATTGGGATGAGTTGTAGTGGAATCATATGATTAGTCCGGAGGTGGTGAGTAGAGCGGCTGCTGCTCCGAAAATGGGCCATGGGCTTGGGTCTACTATGTGGTAGGAATGTGCTTGGTGTGCCATTAGATGTTTTCTTGTAAATATAGGCTGAGGAGGAGAACGAAGACGTATGCTTGGATTATGGCCACAGCTACTTCTAAGATAGTTAGTAGGAGTAGGATTAGTGCGGTTAGGATGGATACGGCAGGGATAATTGGAAGTAAGGCGGTAGTAGCTGTGGAGATGAGTTGGATTAGTAAGTGGCCTGCGGTTAGGTTTGCTGTGAGGCGGACACCTAGGGCTAGAGGGCGGATGAGTAGGCTAGTTGTTTCAATTATGATTAAGGCAGGAACTAAGGGGGTGGGTGTGCCTTCAGGGAGGAGGTGACCTAGTGAAGCTGAAGGTTGGTTTCGTAGGCCTGTGAGTAATGTTGCAAGTCAGAGGGGGAAGGCTAGTGCTATGTTTATGGATAGTTGTGTGGTTGGGGTAAATGTGTAGGGTAGTAGGCCCAATAGGTTGATTGTGAGTAGGAATGTAATTAGTGAGGTCAGGATTAGAGCTCATTTATGGCCCGTTTTGTTTAGTGGGATTATTAGTTGTTTTGTGATCAGGTGGACAAATCAGAGTTGTAGGGTGGTGAGGCGGTTGGTGATTCATCGGTTGTCCGGGGTGGGGAGTAATAGGGCAGGGAATAGTATGGAGAGGAGGATTAGTGGGATTCCTAGTAGGCATGGGCTTGTGAATTGATCGAAGAAGCTTAGGTTCATGGTCAGGTTCAAGGTGTGGTTTTGATGGTTGAATGTGTTTTGTTGGAGGGATGGTTGGTTGGGATAAATGATAGGAGTTTAGGTTGGATAATTAGGGAGAAGGTTAGTCATGATACTAATATGATGAAGAATCATGGGTTGGGATTAAGTTGTGGCATTTCATTAAGGAGGGGTGGTGGTCCTCTTTCTCTAGCTTAAAAGGCTAGTGCTGATGCATAGCTTCTTAATGATTAGGACGATAGTAGTGAAGATCAGTTCTCGAAGTAAGTGAGGGGGGTTGATTCTACCACGATTGGTATGTAGCTGTGGTTGGCCCCACAGATCTCAGAGCATTGACCGTAGAAGATTCCTGGTCGGGTGGTGATAAATGATGTTTGGTTTAGTCGTCCTGGGATTGCGTCAGTTTTTACTCCCAGGGTGGGGATAGCTCAGGAGTGAAGTACATCACCTGCGGTGACGATGATGCGGATGGGGGATTCTATAGGGACAACAACACGATGGTCTACTTCTAAGAGTCGGAAGTGACCTAGTGGGAGTTCTGTTGTGGGGATCATGTACGAGTCAAATGAGAGATCTTTGAAGTCTGTGTATTCATAGCTTCAGTATCATTGATGGCCAATAGCTTTTAAGGTTAGGTCGGGTTCATCAATTTCATCTATTATGTATAAGATTTGTAGTGAGGGGAGAGCGAGGAGGATGAGGACGATAGCTGGTAGGATTGTTCAGATTAGTTCGACTTCTTGTGCGTCAACAGTGTTTGAGGATAGTTTTTCTATGAGTATGAGTGCTAGAAGGTAGAGGACTAGGCTGCAGATTGCCAGTGCGACTATTAGGGCATGATCGTGGAATTCGACGAGCTCTTCTATGATGGGTGATGAGGCGTCTTGAAAGCCGAATTGTGAGTGGTTAGCCATGTGAGGTGTACAGGATTTTCACCTGTGATTTAGACTTGACAAGGCTATGTAATTGGTTTACTAACACCTCATAAGAAAGAAGCATGAGTGGTTTGATGCGGTTGGCTTGAAACCAGCATATGAGGGTTCGATTCCTTCCTTTCTTGGACTTGAACGAAGGCAGGCTCTTCGAAGGTGTGGTATGGAGGCGGGCAGCCGTGGATTCATTCGATATTGGTGGCAGTTAGTTCTGGCTGTAGGACTTTTCGTTTTGATGCGAAGGCTTCTCAGATGATGAATATTAGCATGATTACAGCTGTTATTGAGATAAGTGAGCCGATAGAGGATATGGTGTTTCATAGGGTGTATGCGTCTGGGTAGTCAGAGTATCGTCGTGGTATGCCAGCTAAGCCTAGGAAGTGTTGTGGGAAGAATGTTAAGTTAACCCCTGTGAATATTACTCCAAAGTGGGCTTTAGTTCATGAGGGGTGGAGGGTATAGCCTGTTAATAGGGAGAATCAGTGGGTAAATCCCGCTAAGATGGCAAAGACTGCCCCTATTGAGAGGACATAGTGGAAGTGGGCAACTACGTAGTATGTGTCGTGTAGAGCGATGTCTAGGGAGGAGTTTGCTAGGACGATTCCTGTGAGACCTCCAATGGTGAAGAGGAAGATGAAGCCTAGGGCTCATAGTATTGGGGGGTCTCATTTGATAGTCCCTCCGTGTAATGTAGCTAATCAGCTAAATACTTTGATGCCTGTGGGGATGGCAATGATTATAGTGGCAGATGTGAAGTATGCTCGGGTGTCTACGTCTATTCCGACTGTAAACATGTGGTGAGCTCAGACAATGAAACCTAGGAATCCGATGGATAGTATGGCTCAGACTATTCCTATGTAACCAAATGGCTCTTTTTTACCTGCGTAGTATGTTACAACATGAGAGATGATTCCGAAGCCTGGCAGAATTAGGATATATACTTCTGGGTGGCCGAAGAATCAGAAGAGGTGTTGATATAGTACAGGGTCACCGCCTCCGGCGGGGTCGAAGAATGTTGTGTTTAGGTTTCGGTCTGTAAGTAGCATAGTAATGCCTGCGGCAAGTACTGGGAGTGAAAGTAGTAATAGGACGGCAGTGATGAGTACGGATCATACGAATAGTGGGGTTTGATATTGTGAAAGGGCAGGGGGTTTTATGTTGATGGCTGTAGTGATAAAGTTAATAGCACCCAGGATGGAAGACACACCCGCTAAGTGAAGAGAGAAGATTGCTAGGTCTACTGAGGCTCCAGCATGGGCTAGATTGCCAGCTAGAGGGGGGTATACTGTTCATCCTGTACCGGCTCCAGCTTCTACTGTGGAAGAGGCTAGGAGGAGTAGGAATGATGGAGGTAACAGTCAGAAGCTTATGTTGTTTATACGTGGAAATGCTATGTCAGGGGCACCGATTATAAGTGGGACTAGTCAGTTTCCGAACCCACCGATCATGATTGGTATTACTATGAAGAAGATTATCACGAAGGCGTGGGCGGTGACAATTACGTTATAGATTTGGTCGTCTCCCAGGAGGGTTCCGGGTTGGCCAAGTTCTGCACGAATGAGTAGGCTGAGGGCAGTACCTACTATGCCAGCCCATGCGCCGAAGATTAAGTATAGGGTGCCGATGTCTTTGTGGTTTGTTGAGAATAATCATCGATTGATAAAGGTCACAGGTAAGATGGCTGAGTGTCGAAGCGTTAGGCTGTAGTCCTTTTTACAGAGGTTCGATTCCTCTTCTTATCGACTCCGTGGTGAAATTCATGTTGAGTTGCAAGCTCATTGATGTACATTAAAAGTGTGCCGGAGTTTGATAGGCAGAAGCTTGCTGGTTCGGGCATCTAACTGTTAATTAGAATTTTATGGGATCGAGGCCCATCTGTCTAGGGGAGGTCCTAGCTTAATGAAAGCGTCTGAGTTGCATTCAGGAAATGCAGGTTAATGTCCTGCGGATCTTAACAGAAACTAAGAGGGTTCAACTCTTGTTTAAGGCTTTGAAGGCCTTCGGTTTGGAGATTATCCTAAGTTTCTAAACGGTGGTTAGGATTATTGGGGAGAGAGGTAATAATAGGATTGATAGAGAAGTAGTGATGGCGATTGGAGAGCCCGTTGGTTTGTTAATGTGTCACTGTTTTATGTGGTTTGTAGAGTTTGGTGGGAGTGTGATTGTTGAGTAATATGCGAGGCGAAGGTAGAAGAACAACCCCAGTAAAGATAATATAGCAATGATTGTGGCTGCTGTTGTTATTTCTTGTTTAGTTAGTTCTTGGATGATGAGTCATTTAGGCAGGAACCCTGTGAGAGGGGGAAGCCCTGCTAGTGATAGTAGGGTTAATATGAGGGTGGCGTTGAGTATGGGGGTCTTTGTTCATGAGGTTATTATTGTTGATAGTTTTACGGCTTTAATTGTGTTTAAGGTGAGGAAGACGGCAGTGGTTGTTAGAGAATATAAATAGAAGGTTAATAGGGTGAGCTTTGGGTTGTAAATAATGATGATCGCTATTCAACCTAAATGGGCGATGGATGAGAAGGCTAAGATCTTTCGGATCTGGGTTTGGTTTAATCCTATTCATCCACCTAAGGCTGCTGATGCAACTGCTATGGCGGTTAGTAGTGTTGGGTTGAGAGAGTGTGATGTTATGAATAGAATGGTGATGGGGGGAAATTTTATTATTGTTGATAGTAGCAGTGCAGTGGTTAGGGATGAGCCCTGAAGTACTTCTGGGAATCAGAAATGAAACGGAACTAATCCCAGTTTTATTCCGATTGCAGTTGTGAGGAGTAGACATGAAGTGGGGTGAGTTAGTTGGGTGAGATCTCATTGTCCTGTGTGTCATGCATTGTTCATGCTTGCGAAGAGGACTAGGGTTGAAGCAGCGGCTTGCACTAGAAAGTACTTGATTGCGGCTTCAATGGCTCGAGGGTGGTGGGATTTTGAGATGAGGGGGATGATAGCGAGTGTGTTGATTTCTAGTCCGGTTCAGGCTATTACTCAATGATTGCTTGAGATTGTGATGGTTGTCCCTAGGAGTAGGCTTAAGGAGGCGACTAGCTTGGCATGGGGGTTCATTAGTAAGGGAGGGGGTTAGACCTTCATTTTCGGGGTATGGGCCCGATAGCTTTGTTAGCTGACCTTACTAGGAAATAATATAAAGGAAGTATGGAGAGTTTTGATCTCTCTTGTGTAGGTTCGATTCCTACTTTTCTAAGTATTGTCTAGGAAATGAGAGGGCTGGTGTACCTCTATGTTCACTTTATCATAGTGACCCTTTACGTTCAGGCACATTTCCTTAAGTAAGGAGGTAGGCCTGCGTAACAGATTGGTATGCTAGTGTGTCAAAGACATAATGCTAGTGTTAGTGGGAGAAAGTTCTTTCAGAGCAGATGTATGAGCTGATCGTAGCGAAATCGAGGGTAAGAGGCACGGATTCATAGGAAACCCGAAGAGAGCAGTAAGACTTTTGTAGCTAAGATTATGGGGAATAATTCTTGTGGGGGGTTTAGTGAACTTGGGTTTAAGAATAGGATGGTAGTTAGTGTGTTTATTAGTATGATGTTTGCGTATTCGGCTAGGAAAAATAAGGCGAACGGCCCAGCAGCATATTCTACGTTAAACCCGGATACTAGTTCTGATTCTCCTTCTGTGAGATCGAAGGGAGCACGATTTGTTTCAGCAAAGGGTTGAATATATCATATTATTGCAAGGGGTCATGAGGAGAAGACAAGGTATAGGGGTTCTTGGGTGATGGCGAGGGTATTTAGGGTGTAGTTTCCGCTAAGTAGGATTACGGATAGGAGGATAATGGCTAGTGTTACTTCATAGGAGATGGTCTGTGCTACCGCTCGTAAGGCCCCGATTAGGGCATATTTTGAGTTTGAGGCTCAACCTGATCATAGAATTGAGTAAACTGCTAGGCTGGATATAGCTAAGAGGAAGAGGAGGCCTAAGTTTAGGTCGGTTAGGGAAAATGGCAGGGGAAGAGGGATTCAGGTAGTAAGTGCTAAAAGAAGGGCTAGTATGGGGGTTATAAGGAAGAGGAATGGGGAGGAGGTAGATGGACGAATTGGCTCTTTGGTGAATAGCTTGACTCCGTCAGCCACAGGCTGTAACAGTCCGAATGGGCCTACAATGTTTGGGCCTTTTCGAGCTTGTATATAGCTTAGGACTTTCCGTTCAACTAGGGTTAGAAATGCCACGGCAATTAGGATTGGGATTGCGTAGGATAGGGATATGATGAGACAAATTAGGGCAGGTGGGTGGGTCATGGGGGGCTAGGGAGAGGATTTGAACCTCTGGGTAAAGGGCTTAAGCCTTTTGCATTTACCAAGCTCTGCCACGCTAGCTGGTCCTTTTCTAGGAGTGGTAGTGGGGTGTCCATAGGTAATTTAGTTGGATACATTACTTGAGGGGAGGGCGTGCTTGTGGTATTGGCCCTACTTTCTCGGTCCTTTCGTACTAGAGAAAGTGCGTCATAGATAGAAACCGACCTGGATTGCTCCGGTCTGAACTCAGATCACGTAGGACTGTTAATCGTTGAACAAACGAACCCTTAATAGCGGCTGCACCATTAGGATGTCCTGATCCAACATCGAGGTCGTAAACCTCCTCGTCGATGTGAGCTCTTAGAGGAGATTGCGCTGTTATCCCTGGGGTAGCTTGGTCCATTGATCAAGTGTATTGGGTCTGGTTACTGTTAGTACGTTGAGGGGTTGCTCTAGGTCAAGAGATGTGGTCTTATTTTTGGAGGGTCTATTTTTCTCCAAGGTCACCCCAACCGAAAAATGCGGGCCAGAGTTTGAGGGTAGTGAGCCTGGTAGGGCTAGGTTTGTGTGTGGTGGTCGCTGATTTTTAAGTTCCACAGGGTCTTCTCGTCTTATGTGGGCATTCCTGCTTTTGCACAGGAAGATCAATTTCACTGATTATCTGTAGGAGACAGTTAAGACCTCGTTTAGCCATTCATACAAGTCTCGATTTATGGGACAATTGATTGCGCTACCTTTGCACGGTTAGGATACCGCGGCCGTTAAACGTTATGTCACTGGGCAGGCATCACCTTCAATACTTGGTGGGCTGAAGGCTATGTTTTTGGTAAACAGTCGGGCCCTGGATTTGCCTAGTTCCTTCTACAGATTTTAATCTTTCTAAATATGCGCTCCTGAGTTGGGGTAACAGGGTGGGTTAATACCTTAGTCTTGTTTTAATTGGGGTATTGTTCATATCTGTTAATAATGTGAGGATGTAAGTTTGCGCTTAACTGAGGGGGTAGCCCTAGTTACTCATTTTAGCATTGATGCTCCTATTAACATAGGTTAGCCCGTTGGTGGGAAGGGAGTCATGTTGTTGTTGAATTTTTTGTGTGTGGAGCTTTGACGCACTCTTTATTGATGGCTGCTTGAAGGCCTACAATAAGGGGGGAAGTTGGGTGGTTATCCGCTAGTGGAGGTTGTATTCTTTTTTAAAGGAGCTGTACCTCCTTTAAATTGCTCTTGACTCACTACATGTGGGCTAGGGTTTGTGTCCGGGGAAGAGAGGTCAGGAGGGAACTAAGATTCATTTCACAGGCAACCAGCTATCACCCAGCTCGGTAGGCTTTTCACCTCTACTAGCAAGTCATCCCACTCTTTTGCAACAGAGACGGGTTCGCTCAGGGGTAGCTGCTTGCAAGTAGCTCGCTTGGGTTTCGGGGGGACAAGCTTAAATTCATTTTGCTTGGTTGTTCTCGCTAAATCATGATGCAAAAGGTACAAGGGTGAATCTTTGCTGTCTATTGCTTGGTTTTTCATTGTTATTTCATCTTTCCCTTACGGTACAAAATTTCTATCGCGCCGGGGGGGGGGGTCCTTTTCTATCGCCTATACTAAGTTTAAAGAATGTTTTAGTTAGGTGGTAAAGTGAATTTTTGCCATTGCTACTTGTGCAGTATGGTTGGGCTAGAGTAAGCTTCAAGACGATCTGGTGTCTAGCAGATATCTTTCAGGTGTAAGCTGAATGCTTTATTTTATAGCTACGTCTTGATATGCTAAGTGCACCTTCCGGTACACTTACCTTGTTACGACTTACCTCATCTTTAGCCATAAGGTTTATTAGTTATGGTTGTTGGTGGCTTGTGAGGAGGGTGACGGGCGGTATGTACGTGCCCCAGGGCCAACTTAAAGAGGGGTCTATTGTCCCGCTTTACTGCTAAATCCGCCTTCCGGGGGCTGTTTCATGCCCCCTTTCGTGGGTTTTCTATCGTAGAAAATGTAGCCCATTTCTTCCACCTCATAGGCTATACCTTGACCTGTCTTACTAGCAGGTTGGGCTATTGTGCTCACTATTGGGCTTTCAGGGAAGGTGAGCTGGCGACGGCGGTATGTAGGCTGCTTTGGCAAGAGGTGGTCGGGTGAATCGTGGGTTATCGATTATAGAACAGGCTCCTCTAGGTGGGTTTGGGACACCGCCAAGTCCTTAGAGTTTTAAGCGTTTGTGCTCGTAGTTCTCGGGCGGATGCTTTGGTACGGCAAGCATCGAGATTTAGGGCTAGGCATAGTGGGGTATCTAATCCCAGTTTGTGCCCTAGCTTTCGTGGGATTAAATCAATCAGAAGTACTAGGATCATCTTAAGGGTGATCTTAAGTACACCTTGGGCTTATGACAGCTTAGTTGCATTTTAATCCTAGTTACTGTGATATCATAGTGCCACTCTTTACGCCGTATACGGTTAATTTGGGTCTCTTGTGTGACCGCGGTGGCTGGCACAAGATTTACCAACCCTAGGATTGCTATAACTAAGTCAAGCTTACACTTATTGCTTAATGTTAACTACTGCTGAGTACCCGTGGGGGTGTGGCCGAGCAAGGTGTCTTGGGCTACAGCTGTGTGTGCCTGATACCCGCTCCTCTTTCCTTAATAAGGATTCGAGGGCATTTACACTGGGGCGCGGATACTTGCATGTATATGTCTAGCAAGAATTAACGGTAAGGTTAGGACTAAGTCTCTTGTCCTCGGGTGCATGTGGCAGCCATCTTGGCATCTTCAGTGCCATGCTTTAGTTGTAAGTTATGAGGAC